AAGTGCTCGAGTAAGAAATACCTCTCCTTTTCAGTCGAGTTGCTAAAGCACCTGGGATGAGCGTCCTCTGATCTAAATAAGAGCTCCTGTTTGTTTTCTGGCAATGAGCTAGCTTAACCCTGATTGCGACAGGCTTAATACAGTCATGTTGGATCTCCTATTCGTTCTGCTACCAGGAAGAGAAAGACTGATTGCGACAGCTCAACCGGATGAGACATCTCTTATTTACAGAACTGTGCCAACCGAGGAACGCCTACCAACTCCGCCAACCCCATTGATTTAGCCGCACCTGAACCCGCAACCGAGGAACGCCTCTCCTTTCAGTCGAGTTCCGTTGGACCTCTACTCCGCCTACTTCTTGTGCCGACTTCGACTGCCTTATTTCGGGTGAAGAGTAAGGGGTGGTAGGCTTAGTAGGGCTCGAACCTACAATATAACCGTTATGAGCGGTACGTTTCAACCAATTAAACTATAAGCCCCTACGGATCTCTACATGCAATTTGCTCACTTCGGGAAGAGCGGACGCAAGCAAAGGGGAGGCCTTTGCTCTATCTGCTTCTTCCTCTTCCCAGGAGTGCCCAATTAGATAAAATAATGATTTTCTTATTGTTTATAGATAGATAATCTTATATATCTATTATTTAGAATAATAATAAAATCAAGCAAGCGGTCCTTTCGCGACTCAAACTGCCGGTACGCTTTCCGGCTCGCAACGATTCAAACGGGCGGGGGCTCTCTATTTGCTTGCAATGCCGGCTGTTCGCGTTTAGTTAAAAGTAGAAGTAGAGGGCGCCCACACAACGACCGACGGACTCGTGGTATTGAAAACCTCATTAGATGAGAAGGTAGTTGACTGGCAGACCCCTGAACGTACGTTAGCCAAAAGCCCCTATCCACTCAATCTGGAAAGAGAATAGACCGCCGTGAACTCCGGCGAAAGACCCCGTACGACCTGCGGGAGTTGAAGGTTGCTGGCTTGGCTTGCCCGTGGGCCGTGGTATCCTGACGTCCCTCCCGCTACGGCTCGCTGTACGTTCCTTTAGCTATAGGCGTGTCCCATCCGATAATAGTCCGTTCCACCGGAAGCTCAGTGGGGTTTCATACGAGGGTCCCGCGTACTGTGCCATCGCCCAACCAGTACGGCCGTGTCTCTGCTATGGTCAACAAGCTCTTGTGTAGGGACTTGCGGTAAGCCAAGCCGCTCACCGTCCCTTCGCAGTTTCGGTGAGGAGTGAGAGAGGCCTATTATGCCTAGCGAAAGTAAGCGGGGCAGGATCTGAAAGAATTCAAGACCTAAAATCAAAAGCCAAGGTAATGTCTTCAAGAGGTTCCATTCATCATCAGGCTATTTCAGTAGATCGTTCAACTCTAGCTTATGTTAGCCTTGCGTTCACTTACAAAAAAAGAGGTAGTCTTACTACTTTATGAGATTTAAGCAATCTCAGATTGACTGCTATTCCCACTCGGTAAGTCTGAAAATGGGCAATCATTCCGCCCTTCGGTAAACATTCAAACTTAGACGTCTATCTCACTCTTCAACTCATAGCTCTAAAAACCAGAGTTAACGGGGATCGCATTCAACCGCATTAAACTGCTAAGAGATAGCAACTGCTAACATCTAGGCAATATGCAATATTGCTCTTATCCCAATAGTATTGATATTCCCGGTATTCTGCTATCTACGATTTGCTTTCTTACTGTTGCAGAAAGACAGAATGAAGACTGTAGGGAACAATTTTTGTGTTATCAACCAAGGAGTGCCTAGTAGGATGTCGTAGGTGCCCCAAAAAACGATTGTTCCGGTTGAACAATTTGTCAACAGGAGGGGTCCTCCGAAGGCGCTGGCGAAAGCTAGGTCATGTTTTCCGTCTCTCGCTTTGAAAGTGGATTCTTTCTCTTACATGATCCAGGTGATGTGTACCAGTGGATACCCGGTTACTCAATCAAGGTCTATTATGGCCAGAGCGAATCCAATCCGGTTTGTTTCCATTCTGCGATAAGAATGATGCATTCTCCTGTATGGATGAAATGAAATTCAGGAGGCTCGTTGAGACCCCTTCTTTAAAAGAGCTATCAGCAGAACAAAAACCTCGGAGGATGGGCCGACTAGGTCAGGTTGTTGAGGGAGGTGGCAAAAGCCTTCTATTCGCCATTGGGAACTACGTTAATCATAGGTTGTTACACCCCTTCCATGTTTGGGGGGGCGGAGAAGACGTCTCCCCGGACTTTTAACCAAACACAGCCTTTTGATCGACTGGTTGGCAGTAGGCACTCTTTCTCCTTTGACTTAAAGTCGGCCACTGATCGTTGGCCTTTAGTCTTTCTGTTTGAGGTGGTGCAGTACCTATTTGACCGCTACTTTGCCTCAAGTGTGGTTAATTCTGCATTTGCATGCAATATCTTTGAGGTGCCTTTTGTTAAACTTAAACGAAGGTTCTCTCAAGTATGCTTTGTGGCAGGGCAGCCATTGGGGATATCACGGTTCTTGGCCTACTTTCGCGCTATCACACCATATATTAGTGTGGTGGTGTGCGAAACAGGTGCATCCTGACCCTGCCTGGTGTACGCTTTACATCGTACGCGGTACTCGGTGATGATGTTGTCATTGCCGATCAGAGGGAATGAATTTGAATCGATTACCAAGCCATGTCCCCTCATGCTATATGAGACTGAACTCTCAGTTTGTATATGTGGAAAGAGACCTAAGAGAACTGAAACTCACTTCTAACCTAGGGGCCATAGAATAGGGATGAAGAGGAGAGAGGCGAGGTGAGTCGCAGACTGACGAAGCGAAGCATTGAGAACGTAGAGCCGAAAAAGAAGGACTATTGCTTATGTATCCATACCCCCGATAGCTAGTTCATCACTCTCCCAACTCAATTCACAAGGACTTGGAGGATCAAAATCTATGTTGATGGACGTGATTTCTCAGCTAATTGTGGTGAGCAAGATATGAGATGATCAGTCTCCCTGATTCTTGAACTGTATACCGAATCTAGTGAGAATCCCGTGTCAAATGTTTCTTCCTGAGGTTGATTCATCGAGATCTTGTGCTTCTTTTCACAAGACATGGAGATTGAAAGATTCAGATCAGTAAGGAGACCGACTAAGTCACTTGCGGTGGCGGACATGGACCCATACTCTGACTCTCCTATTTTTACTTATTTCCTTCTTTTCCCGTAGGATCTCCCAAGAAAAAGCCAATATCCTGAGAGTGATCTAGAAATTCCCACGAAGGCCAATCAGCATCACTAAAACAAGAGCAAGTTGAGAGGAAGGTGTCAAGTGCAGACAATTCAGAGAAGATATCTCAACAATCTTTTGAAAGCGTTTAATAGGAAGGAATAGAAACAGGAATCTAAACCTTCTTTTCTATCTAAGGTCTCATCAGAAATTGTGAAAGTTCACTGAGTAAGCTATGTCAGGTCTGGTTATGCTAGCAACCACCAAGAATGCTACGATAGAGATGAGGATTAGCAAAGTGGAACTTCCAACAGCAGAGCAGACAAAGAGGACCCAGAAGTGACTATGGGAGAAGGGAGAGGTTCTTTCCATGCCAGCCTTGACCAATAGATCAGTAATGTTTTGAGAAAGATAGAAGCAGAAGTTCTACTCACTTTTTGACCAAGATTGAGCCAGATACTTTATAGAAAAGATGGCATTTTTGATGCATACTATGTCATCAATATTCAGAGGATTGGACCATGTGATTCTAAGATCATCAACATATACTAGAATGTACAGAGCATGACCACCGCTCATAAAGAGAGAGAGATAAAGTTGACTGAAAACCAAGCTCAGAGAGTTCTTTCAAAGCAGCAAGAGTAGTCATGAATCATTCTTCCTTCGATTGGATAATTCCCATTGGATTGTCAGCTATTGCATCAAATGTTCCAGCTCCGCCCAATTCTCGAAGTCATGTTAGGAGAGGTATTTCTTACTTGACTAAAAAGGTACGGAGTGACTTGACCCTTGGGAGAGGTATTTCTTACTCGGAGAGGGAGGCCACTATCAGCTACTCTGCAACTTCTCATCCCACGGGTTGGCATTTCTCTTTTCTTGCTCTTTCTTTTCTTTCTCTTTCGGTAGTGGACGGGCTAAAGGGATTTGCTTACGCGCTAGCGCTTTCGTTCACTTTTCTCACATTTCTAGTACCAACTAATACTAATGAATTCGGGCGAGAGTCTTCAAGTATAAGGAGATGGTAAATAAACAAGTGCTCCAGTTCCACCGGTTCCTAATTAATGGGGGAGTTGCTGCGCTCTCTTCTATGTAAAGAGAGATTTTCCACGGTAAAACAAGTGCTTAGCTTTGTTACTACATCCCGATAAATAGGTTAGGTTACTTTCTTGCTACGCCCGTTGACTAACTAGAAGAAAGAGAATGAATAGACAGGATAACTAGTTCCCGTTGGTTGACAACAGCTCCCTTTTCCTTTAGCTTACCAGTTATACCTAATGTGGCGCGGTCGACATATTACTATAGGGCGAGCTATGTTAGCCAACCCTTTCCTCAGCTGCAAGGTCTCTGCCATAAGTTTCAACCCAAACTCAGGCAACTTAAGCACCGGCTCTAACTTGATAGAATGCCCCACCCCAGCAATGGCCATTGGAGAGGTACTATCAATTAGTAACTCGACTAAAAGGAGAGGGATTTCCTTCTAACTAGTGGCTGAGAGTAAGCAAGCTACCTTCATTCAACAGATTAGTGGTTGAGTCAATAACATGCTCCGGGGCGGGGATCATTGGTCTTCTCTTTTGCATTTTCGCTGCCTGCCTTTTTCTTCGTGTCCGTCCGTATCGCAAAGCGGGTCGACGCCAGCTATAATGGTTGAAAATAGGGGGGCCAACCAAGACCCCCTAATAAAGCTTTTTTTGATAAAGCAAACGATTCGTTCCGACAACTCCGGACCAGATTAACCCCTTTAAATTAGCCGATCTTACAAAATCGATCGGGCGGGCTGGTTGGGAAGGGGTTATTGGCGGAGAAAAGAATCGCTGAGAGATAGATTCTACTATTTAGTCAGGACGAATGAGTGGTTGTGCAGCATGCTCCGGAGGAGATTGACCCTTCCCCGAGTTAGCCCAGTCGGAAAGGAGAGGGCCCGCTGTCTAGACTTTCAGCACCTGTACGAAACGAAGGAGCGAAGCCTGCTTAGTCTCTTACTCGAAGAACGGCCTCCGAGCGACCGTAGCTAAGTACGTACCCAGTGTAGCTTCTGTTTAATTAGTATTCCTTGTTTGTACTGATGTGACTGTATCCCGTCTGTTCCGCTTGGTTCATTGTGTTTTTCGCTTCCCTGGCTTAAAGGACGGAACCACCGAGGAATACCGGTTAGCAGCTCTAGTAGGATGTATACTGTGCTTTGTTCCCTGTCTCATCCTCCGAGTAGTTCTCCAAGCCTAATAGGAACATCGCTAGCTCGGTCAGTTTGTGTTTCTCCTGCTTTCCTCTATCTTCCTTCTCTCAATCGTTCAGATCTTTGTTTACATCGGTATATGTAAGGGACATCTTATGGGTTCTTCTGTAGTAATCTTTCGACAGTTCCGGTTAAACTTCTACTTTCACTCGGAACATCCCGGGTGTTGGCTTCCCTGTAATTCCGTGTAAGGAAGGTTAGTAAGTAAGCTAAGCCCTGTCAGGAAGTAATCCCAGGAATGTTTGTTAGTTGTTAGTAAGGTAAGCCAGGTAAGCCATGTCAGTTGGTAAGAAAGTAATCCCTTCCAGAGTTGTAAGGTTAGTAAGCTTTTCCCGTTTATAGGAATGGGTTTCTAAGCCTAGGAAGTCAAGGAAGTTGTGTTGGTCTTTCCCTGGTTCCTTGTTCCCCTGTTGCCCTAAGAGAAGGGCTGTTGTGATTCTACGGTTTAGAGCATTTCCAAGATAGCTAGTTAGCTCCTAGTAGCTCTTAGTAGATGGCCGGGCACTTCCCAACCACTTTTCTTGATTTCTTACCGGCCTTGAGAAATGAAGAAGGAGAGATCCCTATCCCAACCAGATAATCTTTTACCGGAACATACCTTGTTCTATTATACGCCTCAGCCTTTCGCTACTAATACAGCAAAACCAGTAACTGAGTCGACTATAGTAGCATTTGATGCGTCACCTTCCCTATGAAACTCTTGACTTTACAGTAGTTGTGGCATCCGCTTCCCTTTCTGAGTCTGATTCCGATGCTAATTATCCAGTTGATGGGGAATTGACGGCCCTTTCATTGACAAGTAGTTCATTCCACTGAAGAGGGAATGCTTGTAGCTAGAAGAAGAGCTTTTGCAACAAAATCATTGACTTTCCTAGGAACCTCATTGACTGATGTCAAGGTTGAAGCAAGAGCTAACAGAGACTACTTTCTTTCACCGCGAATTGCCTTTGATGCAAAACCATATACCGATCCTGTTAAGTCTTGAATTGACTTCTGATGTCCTGGCTGCCCCTTAAGCCTGGAAGAAGAGTGACTCGGGCAGGGGAATAGGACATTCAATTAGAAGGAAGAACTTTCTCGCCTGTGAGAGCATGATAGGATAGGACGTCACTGTCTTTATGAGGGTGTGACGCTATGGACCCAGGGGAATCAGTCTATCTAGCATCCCAACGGACTTCTCGCTTTCTTCTTGATATAGGAAAGCATTCATGCGTAGTCTATAAGAGAAAGTCTATGAGTGGGTCAGTGGAGAAGTAAGCAGGTCGTTTACAGAAGAGAGCGCGGAAGCAAATGAGTTGACAAAACCAGCCTACCATGTCCAGCTTCAAGAGAAGTTGCTGATCCAATCATCATCCCAGTGATTAGGCTAACTACATTCCTTTTTTTTTCGAAAGAGAAAGAAGTCAAAGGCGTTCCTCTCCTTTTAGTCGAGTAGTAGGCGTTCCCCGAGCCCACTTTTTAGCGACATGATAGCATGAACTCTTCCCCAATGTAAACATTTCCTGCCTAACAGATTTGTAGACGTCCAGGAAGCTTAAGATCTTAACAAGAAAGATATAGGCGATGGCGTCGCCAATTGCATGAAAGAAAGGCCTTTTAGGGGAGTTGGCTCGTGTGTGGAGTGAATTCCTCTGTCCTGTGTGCGGAAGGCATATGAAGTAGTCCAGTAAGGATTCAAGTCAGGTTGTATTTGGATTTTGCAACTCGGAAATTATCATAGATTTATGATCCTTTCCTTACCCTACTGCCTATAAACATTCAAAATATGCAAAATAGCCCTTATATAAATATAACCAAGCCGATCTACGAGTGGATATTGCCTTTTTTTTCATCGGCGATCTTTCATGGAGTTGCCGAAGCCAGAAAATCTGCTAATGCAATCCGCAGAATTACATCAGATCAAGGTGTGGATCTATTTCGAACAAGTGATATCCAAGAAGAAGCCATTCGTTACTTCTCCAACCTGTTTCAGTTTTCACCGGTGAACCACACTCGAGCCTCTATCTCATCCCTTCGCTCTTTTATCGACTTCAGATGCTCCAACGAGATGCAAGCGAATCTTCTGCAACAGGTTACTACGG